ACCAGTTCTTCCTCCTGAGTTGAGACCAATTTATCATATAGATGAGGATAAACTGGTGACCTCGGATATTAATGAAATCTATAGAAGAATTATCTATCGGAATAATACTCTTACAGATCTATTAACAACAAGTATAGCTACGCCAGAAGAATTAATAATATCTCAGGAAAAATTGCTACAAGAAGCAGTGGATGCACTTCTTGATAATGGAATCTGCGGACAACCAATGAGGGATGATCATAATAGAGTTTACAAGTCGCTTTCAGATGTAATTGAAGGCAAAGAAGGAAGAGTTCGCGAGACTCTGCTTGGTAAACGCGTCGATTATTCAGGGCGGTCAGTGATTGTCGTGGGCCCTTCACTTTCATTACATCGATGTGGATTGCCTCGCGAAATAGCAATAGAACTTTTCCAGGCATTTGTAATTCGTGACCTAATTAGAAAACATCTTGCTTCGAACATCGGAGTTGCTAAGAGTCAAATTCGTAAAAAAAAACCGATTGTATGGGAAATACTTCAAGAAATTCTGGATGACCATCCTGTATTGCTGAATAGAGCGCCTACTCTGCATAGATTAGGCATACAGGCATTCCTCCCCATTTTAGTAGAAGGGCGCGCTATTTGTTTACACCCATTAGTTTGTAAGGGCTTCAATGCGGACTTTGACGGGGATCAAATGGCTGTTCATGTGCCTTTATCTTTGGAGGCTCAAGCAGAGGCACGTTTACTTATGTTTTCTCATATGAATCTTTTGTCTCCAACTATTGGAGATCCCATTTCTGCACCAACTCAAGATATGCTTAGTGGACTCTATGTCTTAACGAGTGGAAATCGTCGGGGTATTTGTGTAAATAGGTATAATCCGTGTAATGGTAGAAACTATCAAAATGAAGATAATAACTATAAGTATACAAAAAAAAAAGAACCGTTTTTTTGTAACGCCTATGATGCAATTGGAGCTTTTCGGCAAAAACGAATCAATTTAGGTAGTCCTTTGTGGCTGCGGTGGCGACTAGATCAACGCGTTATTGCTGCAAGAGAAGCTCCCATTGAAATTCACTATGAATCTTTGGGGACCTATTATGAGATTTATGGACACTATCTAATAGTAAGAAGTATAAAAAAAGAAATTCTTTATATATATATTCGAACCACTCTTGGGCATATTTCTCTTTATCGAGAAATAGAAGAAGCCATACAGGGGTTTTGGCAGGGCTGTTGTAATTCTATGCTACCAGCGGGAATTCGAGTCTCGCCGGGTTAACTAGGACTATAAAATTGCGGAATTTCTACGTGAATCAAGATCTAGAAAAGGAAGTTGTCCAATCACTGACTCAAACCCATTGTCAAATTCTACTCAGCGCAATATGGAGGTACTGATGGCAGAACGGCCCACTCAGGTCTTTCACAATAAAGTGATAGACGGAACTGCCATGAAACGACTTATTAGTCGATTTATTGATCACTATGGAATAGGATATACATCACATATCCTGGATCAAGTAAAGACTCTGGGTTTCCGACAAGCTACCGCCGCATCCATTTCATTAGGAATTGATGATCTTTTAACAATACCTTCTAAAAGATGGCTAGTTCAAGACGCTGAACAACAAAGTTTTATTTTGGAAAAACACCATCATTTTGGGAATGTACACGCGGTAGAAAAATTACGTCAATCGATCGAGATCTGGTATGCCACAAGTGAATATTTGCGACAAGAAATGAATCCTAATTTTCGGATGACCGATCCTTTTAATCCAGTCCATATAATGTCTTTTTCGGGAGCCAGAGGAAATGCATCTCAGGTACATCAATTAGTAGGTATGAGAGGATTAATGTCGGATCCCCAAGGTCAAATGATTGATTTACCCATTCAAAGCAATTTACGCGAAGGACTCTCTTTAACAGAATATATTATTTCTTGCTACGGAGCCCGTAAAGGAGTTGTGGATACCGCTATCCGAACATCAGATGCAGGATACCTCACGCGCAGACTTGTTGAAGTAGTTCAACACATTGTTGTACGTCGAACAGATTGTGGCACCGTCCGAGGTATTTCTGTAAGTCCTCGAAATGGAATGATGACCGACAGGATTTTTATCCAAACATTAATTGGGCGTGTATTAGCGGATCATATATATATAGGTTCGCGATGCATTGCTACTAGAAATCAAGATATTGGGGTTGGACTTGTTAATAGATTCATAACTTTTAGAGCACAACCAATCTCTATTCGAACCCCCTTTACTTGTAGGAGTACATCTTGGATTTGTCAACTATGCTATGGCCGAAGCCCGGCTCACGACGACCTGGTCGAATTGGGAGAAGCTGTAGGTATTATTGCAGGTCAATCTATTGGAGAACCAGGTACTCAATTAACATTAAGAACTTTTCATACCGGCGGAGTATTCACAGGGGGTACTGCAGAACATGTCCGAGCCCCTTCTAATGGAAAAATAAAATTCAATGAGGATTTGGTTCATCCGACACGTACACGTCATGGACATCCTGCTTTTCTATGTTCTAGAGACTTGTATGTAACTATTGAAAGTGAAGATATTATACACAATGTGTGTATTCCGCCCAAAAGTTTTCTTTTAGTTCAAAACGATCAATATGTAGAATCAGAACAAGTCATTGCTGAGATTCGCGCGAGAACATCCACTTTGAATTTGAAAGAGAAGGTTCGAAAACATATTTATTCTGACTCAGAAGGCGAAATGCACTGGAATACCGATGTGTACCATGCACCTGAATTTACATATGGTAATATTCATCTCTTACCAAAAACAAGTCATTTATGGATATTATTAGGGGAGCCCTGGAGATCCAGTCCAGGCCCCTGTTCGATCCACAAGGATCAAGATCAAATGAACGCTTATTCTCTTTCTGTTAAGCGAAGATATATTTCTAACCCCTCAGTAACTAATAATCAAGTGAGACACAAATTTTTTAGTTCGTATTTTTCTGGTAAAAATCAAAAAGGAGATAGGATTCCTGATTATTCAGAACTTAATCGAATGACATGTACCGGTCGTTGTAATCTCAGAAATCCGGCCGTTCTCGAGGGGAATTCGGATTTATTGGCAAAGAGGCGAAGAAATAGAGTCATCATCCCACTCGAATCGATTCAAGAGGGCGAGAACCAATTAATACCTTCTTCAGGTATCTCAATTGAAATCCCCCGAAATGGTATTCTCCGTAGAAATAGTATTCTTGCTTATTTCGACGATCCTCGATATATAAGAAAGAGCTCGGGACTTACTAAATATGAGACTAGAGAACTGAATTCAATCGTTAATGAAGAGGAGTTGATTGAGTATCGAGGAGTCAAGGTATTTTGGCCAAAATACCAAAAGGAAGTAAATCCGTTTTTTTTTATTCCCGTGGAAGTCCACATTTTGGACGAATCTTGTTCCATAATGGTACGGCACAATAGTATTATTGGGATAGATACACAAATCACTTTAAATAGAAGAAGTCGGGTAGGTGGATTGGTCCGAGTGAAGAAAAAAGCAGAAAAAATTAAACTAATAATCTTTTCTGGAGATATCCATTTTCCTGGAAAGACAAACAAGGCATTCCGATTGATACCACCAGGAGGGGGAAAACAAAATTCCAAAGAATACAAAAAATTGAAAAATTGGCTCTATATCCAACGAATGAAACTTTCCAGGTATGAAAAAAAATATTTTGTTTTGGTTCAACCTGTAGTCCCATATAAAAAAACGGGTGGTATAAATTTAGGAAGACTTTTCCCACCGGATCTCTTGCAAGAAAGTGATAATCTACAACTTCGAGTTGTCAACTATATCCTTTATTACGACCCAATTCTTGAAATTTGGGACACAAGTATTCAATTAGTTCGGACTTGTTTAGTGTTGAATTGGGACCAAGACAAAAAGATCGAAAAGGCCTGTGCTTCCTTTGTTGAAATAAGGACAAATGGTTTAATTAGAGATTTTCTAAGAATCGACTTAGCGAAGTCACCTATTTTGTATACCGGAAAAAGAAATGATCTGTCGGGTTCAGGATTAATCTCTGAGAATGGATCAGATCGCGCTAATGTCAATCCGTTTTCTTCCATTTATTCCTATTCCAAGGCAAGGATTCAAGAATCCCTTAATCCAAATCAAGGAACTATTCATACGTTATTGAATCGAAATAAGGAATCTCAATCTTTGATAATTTTGTCATCATCCAATTGTTCTCGAACAGGCCCATTCAACGATGTAAAATCTCCCAATGTGATAAAAGAATCAATCAAAGAGGACCCCCTAATTCCAATAAGGAATCCGTTGGGCCCCTTAGGAACAGGCTTTCCAATTTATAATTTTGATTTATTTTCCGATTTAATAACCCATAATCAAATCTTGGTAACTAACTATTTGCAACTTGACAATTTAAAACAGATTTTTCAAATACTTAAATATTATTTACTGGATGAAAAAGGTAAAATTTATAATCCCTATTCGTGCAGTAACATCATTTTGAATCCATTCAATTTGAATTGGTATTTTCTGCATTACAATTGTTGTGAAGAGACATCTACAATCGTTAGTCTTGGGCAGTTTCTTTGTGAAAATGTATGTATAGCCAAAAAAGGGCCGCATTTAAAATCGGGTCAAGTTCTAATTCTTCAAGTTGACTCTGTGGTAATACGATCAGCTAAGCCTTATTTGGCTACTCCAGGAGCAACTGTTCATGGACATTATGGGGAAATCCTTTACGAAGGAGATACATTAGTTACATTTATATATGAAAAATCAAGATCTGGTGATATAACGCAAGGTCTTCCAAAAGTGGAACAGGTGTTAGAAGTGCGTTCGATTGATTCAATATCGATGAATCTCGAAAAGAGGATTGAGACTTGGAACAAATGTATAACAAGAATTCTTGGAATTCCTTGGGCATTCCTGATTGGTGCTGAGCTAACTATAGTGCAAAGTCGTATCTCTTTGGTTAATAAGGTTCAAAAGGTTTATCGATCCCAAGGGGTG